ATAGATTATTACTAATAGAAAATCTAAACGGAAAGTATAAATAAAAAGTATAAAGACTATGAAAGTCTAAATACTATGACTAGAACGCGGTACAAGTAAAAAAAAAAAAAAGAATTCCTCCAAACCGACCCAAAAAGAATATAAACAAAAAAAGCAAAAGGCTTTACACAATTTTTTTGATCATACATCACTTTCAACAAGAATTTTCTTCTTTTGAAAAACTTGATGTTGATAAATCCGTAGATCTAAAAATTCATTTCGGATAATTGAACCTTTTCAAACTGTTTCTTTTTAAGAACCAAAAAGATTTGTGCTAAAATAACAGATGCCAAAAAGAACAAAAGGCCTTGGACACGTAATGGGTCTTGAAGTACTATTTCCGCATCCCCCTGACCAAATCCACCCACATTGGGATTACTTGTTAATGGTTGATCCAGTTTGATGGATTCGCCTTCTGAAATAAGAAGTTCTGGTCCTGGGGGTATAATATCCGTCACTTGACGTCCCTCTGAAGCATCCGTTATGATTATTTCGTATCCCCCTTTTTCTTTTCGTATGATTTGGCTTACTATACCTGTTGCTGTAGCATTATAAACCGTATTGTTACTCTTGCTCCCGTCGGGATAAATCTGACCCCTTCCCCGGTTTCCGCCTACATATATGGGATATTTTAAGAAGTGAACGCCCCTCTTAGTAGCAGGGTCCGGAGAAATAATAGGGAAGGTGATTTCGCTATATTTCTGACCAGGAACAGGGCCTATCACAAGAATATTTTTATTAGTCGGGCGATAACTCTGAAAAAAAAGATTACCTATCTTTTCTTTTATCTCGGGCGAAATACGATCGGGAGGGGCTAATTCAAACCCTTCAGGTAAAATAAGAACAGCCCCCACATTCAAGGCACCTTTTTTACCATTGGCAAGCACTTGTTTCAGTTGCATATCATAAGGAATTCGAACAACTGCTTCAAATACAGTATCCGGAAGTACCGCTTGGGGAACCTCAATACTCACGGGCTTATTGGCTAAATGACAATTGGCGCATACAATACGGCCAGTTGCTTCGCGTGGATTTTCATAACCCTGCTGTGCAAAAATGGGATATGCATTTGAAATAGATGCCCGAGTTATTATATATATGATGAGCGATACGGAAATGGAGCGAGTAATCTCTTCTTTTATCCAAGAGAAGGTCTTTCTAGTTTGCATGGTCCAATCGTTGATCCCCAAAATTTCTACAATAAAATTAGGTGGGTTCCTAGTAAAGTTCCCTATCTACCAAGCTGCTATTTACTGAATAATTTTTACTAAAATCTAGGAGGAATCCTAATTTCTTGGATGTATAGAGAAAAGAAGTGCATAATATAAAAACAGTAAGATTTTTAATGTTTTACTTATGGACAAAATAACAAACATTCCATTTGGATCAGGGGATCCTTTTTCATTTCAATCACTCATTGAATGATAAATCACTACAAGTGACGGAGATATACGATTTAAATAATAGAAGACCCAATATTTAAAAATCGTATCAACAATGACTGGAAGAATGGAAGCAAGGACAGGTAAAATTTGATCATTATGAGTAAATCCAAAATCTTTGTAGACAGAGCCAATCATTAGTTCCCAACCGCGGGTTGAATGGAATCCTATACATAAGTCGCTTAAAAAAAGAATAGAAAGGGCTTTTATTGTGTCATTTAAGTTATATACGAATTCTTGAACCCAGGAATTAAGAATAATAAGTTTTTCTTTACCTAGAATATAATAACCGCTTAGAATAACGAAACAGATTAGATTTGTGGAGAAGCGCAAAATTGTATGGATACGATCCTCATTGTGTATCTTGATCCATTCGATCGTTTCTTTTTGGATTTCGATACGAAACTTCTGTAGATGTGGTTCCGGGTATTCCTTTACCATTTGGTCCAAGAGGAGGAGTTCTTCTAATTCTATGAATTTTGCTAGAATACTCTTTTCTTGAGTATCATTGAAAAAAGTTTCGGATTTACTTGTATTCCACCAATAAATAATCCAAGATTCCAGACTTTTTTTAAATAAAAAAGAGATCCACCAGGGCAAAAATACTATAGATGTAAAATAGAGAATACAGGTAAATGCTTTGTTTTTCATTTTGCATCTGTGAATTTTTAATGAATCGACTTCATTCGTTAACTCTATACGATCTAAAGTCTTATATCAAGCATAAGTTTTATTACAAGGCTTCAAACCTATAAATTTCTAATAGTATAAAAATGAAAAATAAAAAGAGAATATCTTTTTTCTATATCTTTTTCTCTATATCTTTTTCTCTATATCTTTTTCCAAAATACTTTTTTTGATCTATCAAATGAGTCCCGTTATTTAGATTTGTTTGGTACTCTTTTTCTTAGTGAATTTACGGAATTTAGGGAATTTACATACGCATAAAAAATTTTTTGGATAAGAGGGAAAAAGGGGTTTTGTTTTCGAATTAAAAAATTTCAGTTAAATTATGCTATAAGAAAGAGAACTCTTGACTTCGGATTTTGACCTTGACCTCCCGCTAAGAAAATTGTTTATTCTTCAGTTCATTTCAAAATACTTGAATTGGTACACGCAAGAAATAGGCCAATTTCGCAGCCTTTTGCTCAATTTCTCGTGGCTCAGCAGTACGAGTCAAAGGAATGGGACCCTGGCCTCTGATTTCCATATAAAGGACGTGCCGAGCATAAATACCCTCTTTAACTTCGATTCTGATCGACTGAATATCTTTCATAAGGAATCGGAGTAAGATGCGACGATTTTTTCCAGGAAATCCCCAACGAAAAATACACACTATCCCTTCTTTTCTATCGAATCGATCATAACCACTACCCACATTCCACGAAATTGTGCACCATAAATAAGAGCTAATAAATAGACCGGCGATCCCATAGAAAGACATTACGATCCCTTGTGGAAAAAAAATGATTTGTTCAGACGGAAATAAAGATATCAAATTTCTGTCAAGATAACTGGAAATTCCAACTAATAAAAACCCCAATGAACCTAAAAAAAGTATAAAGGCCCAGCAGAAATTGCTTTTTTTTCGAGACCCTACTATAAGTTCTATCCATATATGTTCTGATTGCCAACTCATACTAGATCTAGTTGTATTTTATTGGAAGTGGGAGACTTGCCCAAATCAATTTGACTTTCCTTTTTTTCCAAAGGAACTTTTACCAACTCTCAATATTCTTATGTGAATCTTTAGGAAAAATTCCTTAGATCTAGACTTAGATCTAAAATAATAGTAGCTTTCCCATAAAATCTCCTATATTACACACATATAGCCCCATTCATGTGTTCTACATTTAGTTCAGAACATACGCCCCAATTTCTTTTCAATTAGCCAATTTAATTTACTCATATATCATATTTACGTTTGCACAAGAACCCTTTAACTTTCATTTAAGTTTGATATGTTTGAAGAAACCCGCATTTTATACAATATTATACTGAATACTGAATAGATATCTGTGTTATAATCCAAGTCCAAGTCTCTAAGTCTTGAAAAAAAAATACATGAAATTTCTCGCATCAGATCTATCAGATTTAAAAAATCTTGTTTTTTTGAACATGAAGAGATAAAGAAACCATTGCAATTGCTGGAAAGACTAAGCCCACTAAAGGCACAAAAATAGGGGGTAAGTTGTTGAGAATTGTCATAGAATGGGCACCTCGATTCAATATTTGTATCTGTTATTTCTTTTTATATTAATCTTTTTACCTATTATTGCTATATTCTATTGTTAGAAAGATAGCTTAGATTCGTTCTAATTCGTATATAATTATACTAAGTATATCTAAGTGAGTATATAGAATAAAGTGAATTAAAGTGAAATGCAGAGAGTGTACAATTAACTAAATGCACTTTTTTCCGCACGAAGTGGATATTAATCCACTTGTTTTCTTCTTCTTTTCTTCTATTATTTATTTTTTATCTTTTTCTTGTCTTCTAACTTTAATCTTTAATTTTCGAATTTGACTTTAATAAATCTAATAAAGAGTTTTTTCCGCTTAGAAATTCCCGGCAAATTCGTTATTGGTTATAATCCGAAGGTAAGAAAAGAACACGAAATTCGTTTTATTTAGTTTACATTTACCTTGTCCAGTTGAATTTCGCGGAAGAAAAAATGCGCCCTTTTATTTTTATATTGTTGCTAGAGGGTTCCCTATTTAGGAATTAGGAATATAGAAAGATAATGCAGATAATTTGTTTATCTGCATTATCTTTCTATAATTTCTTCTTATGCCACACCCCCAAAAAATCCATTTTAAGACTTTGCCTTTGATTCCGATAACTAAATACTTAATATTTATTTCGCAAAAAAAATTAACGAATTTTGAACTTTATTATTAACTTAGGACTCCGCTGAATTTTTTATTCTTTTTTATTCAAAGGACAAAAATTGTGTAGCTGTAATAACTCATCCAAAACGCCCTTTAACGGATTACGTGGTACTATTGGGTCCAATAAACCATTTTCAAATAAAACTTCGGCTGTTTGTGAACCTTCAGGTACTTCTATATTTAATGTTTGTTCAATTACTCTTTTACCCGCAAATGCAATATAAGCGTCGGGTTCACTAATAATGATATCCCCCAACATACCAAAACTTGCTGTCACCCCACCAGTCGTAGGAGTTGTAAGGATTGATATATAAAATGACTTTTTATTCGATTTATAATCATATAAAGCGGCAGATATTTTAGCCATTTGCATCAAGCTCAAACTTCCTTCGTACATGCGGGCTCCTCCAGAAGCACACACTAGAATAAGGGGTAAAATTTGATTGGTAGCATATTCGATCAAACGAGTGATTTTCTCACCTACTACGCATCCCATACTACCTCCGATAAATCGAAAATCCATCACTCCAATTGCTACGGGAATGCCGTTTATTTGACCTAGACCTGTTTGAACAGCTTCGGATAATTCTGTTTCGTCTTGACAAGAAAAAATGCGCTCTATATAAGGTTTATCCTCCACCTCCACCTCTTCTTCTTCGATCTCCAACCATGACCAGTCCTCTTCTTCCTCCGGATCCTTTTTCTTCTTTTTTTGCTCTTGCTCCTTCGGATCCCGCGGATTCCATTGGTCTTTGTCCCACGGATCCGGTTCTTCGTCCGATTCCTCTTCGTCCCATTCCTCTTCGTCCCATTCCTCTTCGTCCGGATCCGATTCCTCTTTCTCCTCTTTCTCTTTCTCCGATTCCTCTTTCTCCTCTTTCTCTTTCTCCGATTCCTCTTTCTCCGATTCCTCTTTCTCCGATTCCTCCTCCGGATCCGATTCCTCTTTCTCTGATTCCTCCTCCGGATCCGTATCCGGATCTGGATCCGAATACGAATACAAATCCGAATCTAGATCCCACTCGTCTTCCGAGTCTTCTTCGTTTTCATCGTCGTCCGACTCTGAATCCCAATCCCATTCAATGGGATCCAGAACTGACATGTCTTCATCCTCTTTACCCGCTTCATCCATAGGATCCCTAGTGCCTGGATCAATTGAATCCTCTTTACCCGCTTTATCCTCATCCATAGGATTCCTAGTGCCTGGATCAATTGAATCCTCTTTACCCGCTTCATCCATAGGATCCTTAGTGCCTGGATCAATTGAATCCTCTTTACCCGCTTTATCCTCATCCATAGGATCCCAAGTGCCTGGATCAATCGAAAGTTCAATTCGCTCCGGGCTATCCATTCTCAAATGACAGCCGCAGTGTTCGCAAATATTCAGTCTTGACTGAAAAAACAACCTCTTATAATTTATTCCATAACAAGTTTCACATTGAACCCAAAAAGCGCTATAATCTATAGTTTTTCTTTCATTTGTGCTAGGTTCTTCATTTTCACCCTTCTGGTCATCGGAATTATCATTTGTGCTAGGTTCTTCATTTTCACCCTTCTGGTCATCGGAATTATCATTTGTGCTAGGTTCTTCATTTTCACCCTTCTGGTCATCGGAATTATCATTCGTGCTAGTCCCGAACAGACTACCATTTTGACTCCCGAACAGACTACCATTTTGACTCCCGAACAGATTAATACTCTCATTTTCCACGAATAGATTGCGAATCCCATTTGGATTTGGTCTGTGGTTGGAATTAGCATCTATGCTGCTCCACACCCAGATCCGTAATGGGGCGTCGGCGTCGGAATTATCATTTGTGCTGGGTTCTTCATTTTCATTTGTGTTTCCGCTTGGCCTACCATTTTGACTTCCACTGTCATCGGAATTATCACTCGTGCTCGGTTCTTCATTTTCGCCGTTATGGGTATCTGAATTCTCAGATGTGCTAGGGTCTTCACTTTCGCCGTTATAGGTATCGGAACTATGGTTATCGGAACTATGGTTATCGGAATTATGATTTGGGTTAATCCCCCCATTTTTTTGATTTGCACTAGAGCTTCCAATATCGCTTGCAGAGCGAATCAAATCGTCAAGAAAATCGTTAATGATACTATCGATCAAATTATTGATAACAATTTGCCGAAAACCAAAATTAAAATAACGAACAAAACAACCGTCTAGCGCACTCTGAAAAAAGGGATCGTTGGTAATCTCAGAAACTGGATTTTCTATTTCATTTTGATTTTCATTTTCTATTTCATTTTGATTTTCATTTTGATTTTCATTTTCTATTTCATTTTGATTTTCATTTTCTATTTCATTTTGATTTTCATTTTCTATTTCATTTTGATTTTCATTTTCCAAGGGACCCGGATCCCCATTACTGCAACAAGGGGTCCATAATATTTTGTTATTCAAATTAGTCATTTCGAATCTCCCTAAAATTATTTTATTACATGCTCCTTTTCTTAAAACACTTTCCTAAAACACTTTCCTAAAACACTTTCCTAAAACACTTTCCTAAAGCATTTTCCTAAAACACTTTCCTAAAACACTTTCCTAATTAAAGAACATTTTCTAAATATTTTTTTATTGCTATTAAAAATAGCAATTAGCATTATTTAATATTTCAATATTTCAATACCATTATTGAATATTTCAAATTTTTTCAATATTTTCATTTGCTTGTTACAATATGATATGTCACTATGTAAGTAAATAGTAACAAGCGGATGGATAGTTATTCGATTGAATATTTCAATATCTGTCAGATTAAACCCAATGATTCGGTTTATTCCTTCGGATTATTATATCTTCACTTCAGTCGTACTGTTCCCTAATGTACTGTTCCCTAATACTAATAGGGAGTATAGGGAACTTTCGTATCGTAATATCATAAAACGATACATCTTTTTGGATGATTTGACTCAATCTAAATCTCTCGGCTCAATCCTTTTAGATTGAGCCGAGTTGAATTGCAATTAAGAATTGCAATTCAATTAAAAGAAGGAGTGCGAATTAGTGGATTACAAAGTGTCCATTGCTGGGAATTCAAATTTAATCTCCTTCCATACTTCACACGCAGCAGCCAGTTCAGGACTCCATTTGGCAGCTGAACGGATAATT